TTATACAAAGCTATATACGAATCACCCACACCCTCTTCTTTTGTATTTCATTAATTGACTTTCCTTTAATTAAGACGAAATTCTGTAAAAACAAACCCCCGCCTTCTTTAAAATATCATAAACAGTTCCTGTAGGTTGAGCGCCTTTTTCAATAAAATATAGAATAGCAGGAATATTTAAATACGTTTGATTATTTATCGGATCATAAAAACCCACTTTCCGAAGATCTCTTCCTTCTCTTCGGGATCGAACATCAATTGCAACGATTCGATAAACGGCTCATTGGGATAGACGTAGATAAACTAGAACCCCCCCTAGAAACGTATACGAAGTTTTCTCCTCGTACGGCTCGAGAAATTAGAATATAGATATGTCTATGTATACAATTCTAATATCAAATAGATCTATAAAAGCATTAAATCAAATAAATTAGACTATGATTATTTAATACTTTTTTTTTCTTCTTTTTCTTTATCAAAAAAAAAGAATTTGTATATTCTCAAAACTCAAGTTGAGTAACTCTGAAATAGCTCAAAAGAAAACCCTTAGGCATTTGATTTTTTGAGTGGTCTCTAACCCCTTTTTCTTTGTCTCATTTAGAATCTATTTGGACTCCTTATTCTTGATCTAGTTGTCGAGACAATTAAAAAAAAGATATTTCCTTGTTCCAAAATATTTTATCTTTGCCTTGAATCATTGGGTTTAGACATTACTTCGGTGATTTTTAATCGTTTCAAAATGGCAGCAACATGCCCCTTTTTCTGATTTATTTCTATCAAAGAATCATAAACGGTTGATTCCCGCACGATACACTTTGGATCAAAAGAGTTTCACTAATTCCAACAAATTTTCCTTTTTTGGATTTGAAACTTGCTCGAATTGGATCCTTTCGATTTAGAAATCGAAAATAGACTACACTTACGAAGTTGTTCCAACTTATTAATTGGCACTAACCCTAGATCCTTGCCCTGAGAAATGAATCAATACTTTCTACTCGAGCTACATCACATACTGTTTACACTACAACCCAAGAAAAAATGAGGTTTCTAGTGGAACAGAACAAAGGATGTCGAGCTAAGAGCACCTTCATTCCTATAGACCTATAGAATAAAAAGGGTGGGTGTAAGAATCCACAACTGATCATGTCCTTCAAGTCGCACGTTGCTTTCTACCACATCGTTTCAAACGAAGTTTTACCATAAGATTCCTCTAGTTTGGAACTGATATGTAATTGATTCAATTAGGGAATCATGAATAGTCATTTGTTCGGTCGTTACATTGCTTTCTAAAGAAGTCTTAGAAAGAATTCAATTTCACCCTCGATTTTCTTTTTATTGGATGAATGCAATATTTTCATTTTATTTATTAATTATTAATTTCTAAATATTAGGAAGAAAAAAGCTCTTTGTATTGAATCTACATTGCATCTTCAAGTAACTTGAGAGGATATATTCAACAATCTTAGACTTCTTCGAATATCAAATACTCATAAGAAATCATTAAATTCAAATAGTTATTGAATTTAAAAAAAAACCTAACTATTTGATGAATAAAGTTTTACTAAAGATTACATTTATCATCATAAATAATCTATCTTTGAATTAAACCTAAATCTCAGTGATTAAAAAAATATAGATAGATAGAAAAATAAATTTATTTCTTTTTTTTCGTGGAGTGGATAAAAAAAAGTTGATGTAAAGGAAGATTTAGGCTCTTTTTCTTTCATTTCATACTGAAAAAGAAAATCATAAAAAAAAAAGAATTCCCTCTATCAGATAGACTGAACAATTGTCAGTGGAATGAATTATGAATATTCAATATTCAAAGTAGAAGGGGATGGACATACGATGAAAAGCGCATTCAACCTCTTTCTTTTGCAATCCCCTTTTTTCTTTATTTCCAATTCTTCGAATCTATGTTCCTAGATCACAACTCGATTCAGTTCCATCTATATCTATCTTATTTGAATTTAATTTGTGAAAAAATAGGATTTAAAGAAGAATAGAATCGAATCATTAAAAATCAGAAACAAGAATCACATAATATCCAATATTTGACTCTTAAAGAGTAAAGAAGGCAGTTCAAAAAGACAACCTTTCTTTATTCGGATAATAGATATTTCTATCTATATATAGAATAGGTATTCCCTGGGACGGAAGGATTCGAACCTCCGAATAGCGGGACCAAAACCCGTTGCCTTACCACTTGGCCACGCCCCATTTCGATTTCTATTCAATGCTAATAAACACTAGTATTGTTTTTTGTTATTCGTCAATTCCAATCCAAAATATCTATGGACTCTATTGTTCCTAGGGTTTTGACACGTGTAGAGATACAATGAAACTGAATTTATTGATCATTACATATAATTCAATTAAGATATTGTATAAAAGTATGATTTCTTCTATTCTTTTTTAATTTAAGAATTGAAGGATTTTTGATTGGTTGAGTTCAAAGAAGGATTTTTTGGTATACCTTACTCTTTTTTTTTTCATTTTTAAGGGATATCAATTATCAATAACAATAACTCAATCAAAATACAATTTCCAAGAAAAAAAAATGTTTGTTATGCTTAATATCTTTAGTTTGATCTGTATCTGTCTTCATTCCACCCTTTATTCGAGTAGTTTTTTCTTAGCCAAATTGCCGGAGGCCTACGCTTTTTTGAATCCAATCGTAGATTTTATGCCAGTAATACCCCTTCTCTTTTTTCTCTTAGCCTTTGTTTGGCAAGCTGCTGTAAGTTTTCGATGAGATCTTTAATACTGTCCTAGACATGATTTATTCGAAAAAAAAAAATCGAACAATGGATAAGATCGGATAAGTCTCACAGCATCAACCCTCGATTCAAACAATTCTTAGATAGCTGCAAGAAATCTGACTCACTCTCTTTCCTTTCCTCATTCTGATTCTTTTTCATTTATTAAAAAACCCTTTTAGAGTCATCCCAAAATAGGAAAGATATCTTTTTTTAATAAAAGACTCGACTCTTATTCCAAATGAATTTCTGAAAATTCTTTTTGATTTCGAGAAACCATTTTGTTTATTGGTGTCAAAATAGGATATGGGGTAGAAAAATGGAGAATCTATTCTCTTTTTTTTTTCAAAAAAAAAAAGATCTTGGAGATTGTGTAATGCTTACTCTCAAACTCTTTGTTTACACAGTAGTGATATTTTTTGTTTCTCTCTTCATCTTTGGATTCCTATCTAATGATCCAGGACGTAATCCTGGACGTGAAGAATAAAAAGGCCTTTCTTTTTACTTGCTTAATTTTTCATTTCAATGTTCTTACTTCGGATTTTATCTATTGTACATCCTTATTTATTTATTATATTAAATAAAAAAAAAACAAAAACAAGGGAAAGGTTTTGAAAAAAAAAAAGAAATAAAATACCAAGTCATCAACGGAAACGGAAAGAGAGGGATTCGAACCCTCGGTACGAAAAACTCGTACAACGGATTAGCAATCCGACGCTTTCGTCCACTCAGCCACCTCTCCCAATTGAAAAAGGATAATTACTATCTTACATTACACAAAAAATAAGGCTTGAAAAAAATCCTTTCTTTATCTCTCTTTATTCTTTTTTTGACTATATTGATATATACAACTTTAATATATACTACTTTTATAAGCAATCCCATTTAGATAAAGAAAAGGTTCTAAAGAGATATTTCGAATAAAAAAAAATAAAAAAGCAAGAATACCTCTTCTTCCGAAAGAGCTTTTTTTCTTTTCACGGCCTGGCCTGGTCAGTACCTAGCCGGGCCATTTTTTGTTCCATTCCAAATCATGGATAAAATGATTTGTTTGAAAACAAAAATGCTTATTATTGATTATTGAAACAACAATCAGAAGAAGGGATCTTTCCATTCCTATGATATGGAATTTCATTCTATAGAATCAAAGTGTCATTTTTTATTATATTATTATTATTCTTTCTTTTCTTTCCTTCTTTTTTTCCTTTACTAGAAAAAAAAAAATAAGGAACTGTGGATTGTTGTGCAATGCATTCTTATGTCATACCATAAATAGTTTTATCGAGCCCTACCTGTTCTGTCAAAAATCCTCCAGCAAAAGAAAGAACTTGTTCTTTCTTTCTTTTAATTTTGAATTAGGAGTGTTCTTTTACTAATCTGATTAGGTCTACTGACATGACAAAACCAAAACAAACACACCAATGCTATAATTTTCATCATTATTTTGTTTTTGATCCTATCTTGATTACGTCCGATTACCTTTTTTTGTTCGACAAAAGTTTCATTTATATACAATAATCGCATTGTAGCGGGTATAGTTTAGTGGTAAAAGTGGGATTCGTTTTATTAATCCTTTTTATAGTTAAGGGATCTCTCGGTTTGATTTGATTCATATTCCGAAAAAAAACTTTCTTTCTTAAAAGGATTTAATCCTTTACCTCTCAACGAAGGATTCGAGGAAGAATATACATTCTCGTGATTTGTATCCAAGGGTCAATTAAAAATTGAAAAATTGGATTATTTAATTGCGAAACATAATTTTTTTTTTAATTGGATCAATACTTCCAATTTAATGAGTATTAGTAAAGGATCCATGGATAAAGATAGAAAAGCGTATTTCTAATCGTAACTAAATCTTCCATTTTTTCTTTTCGATAGGAAAGATTGAAGCAAAATAGCTATAAATTAATAAAATTAAGGGATGATTTTAGTTTACTAGAGACATTGACATATTCTATTTTTTAGCTCGGTGGAAACAAAATACTTTTCCTAAGGATTGTCTCAAATAGAAATAGAGAACGAAGTAACTAGGAATATTGTTAGAATACCCTATTCCCTATTCTAGAAGGATCGTCTAGAAAGCGAATTTTTTTGAATTTAAATGCATTCAAACAGAAAAGCTGACATAGATGTTATGGATCGAATTTTTTTATTTCGTTCACGTCTTATCTTAGATATATCTATATCTGGAAATTTATCCATCTTCCATAAAGGAGCCGAATGAAACCAAAGTTTCATGTTC